CATTTTTGTAATTTTCTAATTGTTCCAAAGTCTTACAAGTTGCATTAATCAAATTCAATTTTTCGCGTTCTATTTCAGAGTATCCAGTCATTCGAAACTGATCCGCTTCCATTTCTACTTTCCGTAAGCGGTCCCGGGCTTTTTCCAACTGGTCTAGTGCCCCCTCGCGCAGTTCTTCTGAATTTCTAATAGTCTTCAAGATCCTCTGTTTTCGATTATCTAATAAATCACTTAATACTCTCTTTCCAAAAAAAATCAACACACCAAGTACTACGCTTAAATTTATTAGATTTGTTGCAAAAATATCGGTATTAAACCCGAAACTCCCGGCGGATGGCCAATAACCCAAGGAAAGGAAAGAATCGGTTACATTTTTCATACGATCTCCTCTTTCTTATAGTTATAGCTTTCTTATAGATAGACTACTTTTTTTCTATTCTTTTTTATTATTTTATTATGAATTTCCCTATTTCTAAATATAAAATACTAAATAGAGTCAAAAAAAATATTGATTTAGAAATGGGTTTTAATGGATTTTTTTCAATTGGAAATTTCCAATAAGCCTGATACTTATTCGATTCGAATTAGGTACCAGGTCTTATACAGGTAAGTTGCGAAATACCACGTTTGTTACAATTGCAATACTTCCTAAAAAAAGTTATTACATTGGACTAAGAAGGTAAAGGAAAAAATGAGTTGGAGTGTTAATTCCTCATCCTCAAACCAGTGATTTCCGTGGGTTGTTGTTCCTAAATAATTAAATTGTAGGAGTTAAATATTAATCTTAATAGAATTCGAAAAAACAAGAGCAGCAAATCCACGGAAATAAACAAAAATGTGTGTTTTTAGGATTAAACAAAGGGATTCGCAAATAAAAGAGCTAATGCTACAACCAGCCCATAAATTGTTAAAGCTTCCATGAAAGCCAGACTAAGCAATAAAGTACCTCGTATTTTTCCTTCCGCCTCTGGTTGTCTCGCGATCCCTTCTACAGCCTGTCCCGCAGCAGTACCTTGACCAACCCCAGGTCCAATAGAAGCAAGCCCGACGGCCAATCCAGCAGCAATAACGGAAGCGGCAGAAATCAGTGGATTCATGATAAGTTCCTCGCACCAAAACAAAAATAAAGAAATAGTTAATGATACAATCAACCAATATTCAATTCACAATTACAGACGAAATGGAAAGGCTTCTATTGAAATCCCTATCTAAATTCACAATAGTAAGACAAATTAGATATATCTTTAGTTCATATATACCTAGTTAATGTCTAATATCACATATACATGTCTTTCCCCCATACCGTAAACCAAATATTGTATCTTAAAGTCATCGGGATTATCTTAAAGTCATCGGGATTCTCGAATCATTCTTTGAAAGATTGACAAGAGTTGTCTTATAGCGATTAGATTATATACACCTAGTTCGATCCCCTCTTCCATAGAATATTCATTGGGGGGGTATAAATAGTTAAACAAGAATTTTAGGAAAAAGATCTTTTAGATCTCTCCCCCCCCCTTTTTTTTTACAATTCCCCAATATCGTAACCTTTTTTACAATTACTCTAGATCAGATCGTCTATACCTTTATTTATACCTTATTTGTATATTTATCTTCCCTAAGTGGATTACCTTGAACGGCGCTTGCGTCAGGCTAAGCTAAAAAAAGACTGTGTCGAAAATTAGTCAATGATGACCTTCCATGGATTCGCCTATATAAGCCGCAGCTAGGGTTGCAAAAATAAGAGCTTGAATACCGCTTGTAAATAATCCAAGGAACATGACTGGTATAGGAACTACTAAGGGTACTAAAGAAACAAGAACAACAACTACTAATTCATCAGCTAAAATATTTCCGAAAAGTCGAAAACTAAGCGATAACGGTTTTGTAAAATCTTCTAAGATGTTAATAGGTAAAAGGATTGGGGTTGGTTGAATGTATTTACCGAAATAACCCAATCCCTTTTTTGTAAGGCCCGCATAGAAATATGCTACTGACGTGAGTAAAGCTAAAGCAACGGTAGTGTTTATATCATTTGTGGGTGCGGCTAACTCCCCATGAGGTAACTGTATGATTTTCCAGGGTAAAAGAGCCCCTGACCAATTCGAAACAAAAATAAATAGAAACATAGTTCCAATAAAGGGAACCCATGGACCATATTCTTCTCCAATTTGCGTTTTGCTCACGTCTCGAATGAATTCAAGGACATATTCAAAGAAATTCTGACCGTCAGTAGGAATGGTTTGCGGATTACGAACAGCTATAATGGCTGAACCTAATAAAATAGCAATTACGACCCAAGAAGTAATAAGTACTTGGGCATGGACTTGGAAACTTCCTATTTGCCAATAGAAATGTTGGCCTACTTCCACACCGGATATGTCGTATAAACCTTTTAGTGTTTTGATAGAACATAATAGAACATTCATATTACCCTCTGAAAGAAATATAACTTAAAAAGTTAAAAAGGAATTATTTTGATTCAACCATCTTTTTTTCG